TGAACTTGTAAATCGATTCATAACCTTTCGAGTACAACCAATATCTATTCGAACTCCCTTTACCTGTAGGAGTACATCTTGGATCTGTCGATTATGCTATGGGCGGAGTCCCACTCATGGGGACCTGGTTGAGTTGGGGGAGGCTGTAGGTATTATTGCAGGCCAATCGATTGGCGAACCGGGTACTCAATTAACATTAAGAACTTTTCATACCGGCGGAGTATTCACGGGAGGTACTGCAGAACATGTGAGAGCACCCTCTAATGGAAAAATAAAATTTAATGAGGATTTGGTTCATCCGACACGTACACGTCACGGTCATCCTGCCTTTCTATGTTCTATAGACTTGTATGTAACTATTGAGAGTGAAGATATTCTACATAATGTGACTATTCCACCCAAAAGTTTTCTTTTAGTTCAAAATGATCAATATGTAGAATCAGAGCAAGTGATTGCTGAGATTCGCGCGGGAGCGTCCACTTTGAATTTTAAAGAGAAGGTTCAAAAATATATTTATTCCGACTCAGACGGGGAAATGCACTGGAGTACCGATGTCGATCATGCGCCTGAATTTACATACGGTAATGTGCATCTATTACCAAAAACAAGTCATTTATGGATATTATTAGGAGGGCCCTGTAGATCAAGTCCAGTCTCCCTTTCCCTTCACAAGGATCAAGATCAAACGAGCACGCATTCTCTTTCTGTCAAGCAAAGGTATACTTCTAGCCTCTCGGTAACTAAGAGAGACAAATTCTTTAGTTCGGGTTTTTATGGTAAAAAAAAAGGCAGCATTCCTGATTATTCACACCTTAATCAAGTCATATGTACTGCTCATTGTAATCTCATCTATCCGGCCATTCTCCGCGAGAATTCAGATTTATTGTCAAAGAGGCGAAGAAATAGATTTATTATTCCACTCCAATCGTGCGAGAACGAACTAATGTCCCCTCTGGGTATCTCGACTGAACTCCCCATAAATGGTATTTTCCGTAGAAATAGTATTCTTTCTTATTTCGACGATCCTCGGTATAGAAGAAAGAGTTCGGGAATTACTAAATATGGGACTATAGGAATGCATTCAATCCCGGATTCGATTGAGTATCGAGGAGTCAAGGAATTTAGGCCAAAATACCAAATGAAAGTAGATCTATTTTTTTTCATTCCCGAGGAAGTTCATATCTTACCTGGATCTTCTTCCATAATGGTACGGAACAATAGTCTCATTGGGGTAGATACACAAATCACTTTAAATCTAAGAAGCCGGGTAGGCGGATTGGTCCGGGTGGAGAGAAAAAAAAAAAGAATTGAACTTAAAATATTTTCTGGAGATATACATTTTCCTGGAAAAATAGATACGATATCCCGGCATAGCGGCGTTTTGATACCACCGGGGAGGGGAAAAGGAAATTCCAAGGAATTCAAAAAAATGAAAAATTGGATCTATGTCCAACAGATTACACCTAGCAAAAAAAAGCATTTGGTTTTTGTTCGACCTGTCGTCACATATGAAATAACGGACGGTCTATATTTAGCAACACTTTTCCCTCCCGATATGTTGCAGGAAAGGGATATTGTGCAACTTCGAGTTATCAATTATATGCTTTATGGAAAGGGCAAACCGATTCGAGGAATTTATGACACAACTCTTCAATTAGTTCGGACTTGTTTAGTATTGAATTGGGACCAAGACAAAAAAAGTTCTTCTGGCGAAGAAGCCCGTGCTTCTTTTGTTGAAATAAGGATAAATGGTTTGATTCGACATTTCCTAAGAATCGACTTGGCAAAATCCCCTATTTCTTATATCGGAAAAAGGAATGATCCCTCAGGTTCAGGATTGCTCTCTGATAATGGATCAGATTACATCAATATCAATCCGTTTGGCTCCATATATTCCCATTCAAAGACAAGAATTCAACAATTCCTTAACCCAAATCAAGGAACTATTCATACATTGTTGAATAGAAATAAGGAATTCCAACCATTGATAATTTTGTTATCATCCAAGTGTTCTCGAATGGGTCCATTCAACGATCTAAAATATCACAATGGAATAAAAGAATCAATTCATCAAAGGGATCCCCTAATTCCAATTAGGAATTCGTTGGGCCCTTTAGGATCAGCCCCCCCAATTGAGAATTTTTTTTTATTTTCCCACTTAATAACTCACAATAAAATCTTGTTAACTAACTATTTGCAACCTGACAATTTCAAACGGACTTTTCAAGTAATTAAATATTATTCAATGGATGAAAGTGAAAGTGGGAAATTTTATAATCCCGACCCATGCAGTAAGATTATTTTCAATCCATTCAATTTGAATTGGTATTTTCTCCGTCACAATTATTGTGAAGAGACGGCTACAATAATTAGCCTTGGACAGTTTATTTGTGAAAATGTGTGTATAGCCAAAACCGGACCACACCTAAAATCGGGTCAAGTTATCTTTGTTCAAGCCGATTCCGTAGTAATACGATCAGCTAAGCCTTATTTGGCCACCCCGGGAGCAACCGTTCATGGCGATTATGGTGAAATCCTTTATGAAGGAGATACATTAGTTACATTTATATATGAAAAGTCGAGATCTGGGGACATAACGCAGGGTCTTCCAAAAGTGGAACAAGTGTTAGAAGTGCGCTCGATCCATTCAATATCGATGAATCTAGAAAAGAGGATTGAGGGTTGGAACGAATGTATAACAAGAATTCTTGGAATTCCTTGGGGATTCTTCATTAGTGCTGAGCTAACTATAGTGCAAAGTCGTATCTCTTTGGTCAATAAGATCCAAAAGATTTATCGATCCCAGGGGGTGCGGATTCATAATAGGCATATAGAAATTATTGTACGGCAAATAACATCAAAAGTATTGGTTTCAGAAGACAGAATGCCTAATGTTTTTTCACCCGGAGAACTAATCGGATTGTTACGAGCAGAACGAACGGGACGCGCTTTGGAAGAAGTGATCTGTTACCGAGCCATCTTATTGGGAATAACAAGAGCATCTCTCAATACCCAAAGTTTCATATCTGAAGCAAGTTTTCAAGAAACTGCTCGAGTTTTAGCAAAGGCAGCTCTCCGGGGGCGTATCGATTGGTTGAAAGGTCTGAAAGAGAACGTTGTTTTGGGGGGGATGATACCTGTCGGGACCGGGTTCAAAGGATTAGTGCACCCTTCAAAACAACATAATAAGATTCCTTTGAAAACAAAAAAAAAGAATCTATTCGAGGCGAAAATGAGAGATATTTTGTTTCACCAGAGAAAATTTGTTGATTCGTCCCTTTGACAGAATTTCCACGATACATCATAACAATCATTTATAGGATTTACTGATTCCTAAGAAGGGAGTAATTCCTTTCACTTCATTATTTTAGTAAAAGTTCTTGCGGCTCCAGCTGGATGACATTCAATATCATGTACCCATGTTCCTATACGTATATCGGCTAATGGTACGCAATTCCCTATTTAATTTAAAAATTTAAAATTTAGATCAAGTATCTCGTATCTATAAGCAGGGGGGCGCGGCCAAGAAACAGCTAGCGGACTGCCCCCTTCCTTCCATTCGGCGTTTCTTCGCTGTGTGAACATATGTATGGGCAGGTCGCAATAAAAGTGGCTAGTCAAAGGTTTAGGCCAATCGCAATTTATCACCATCTTGCCCGTTTCCAATTGATGACTGGCTATTATATAAGTGTTGACCTAAGCCCCTGTGCTGGCTCGGCTCCCGAGAACCGTACGTGAGCTGCCTCGTACGGCTCTTCCTAAGAACTTGAAGTCCCTCTCTCTTAATATAAAAAAATGAATTTACAAGCCCTTTTCAAAAAGCTTTTGCCCCTCCGGGGGCTATTAGAGAAGCAGCTTCGTTCCTTGACTTCTTTGCTGAGTCAAGCTTCCTTGTTCCTTAGTGTAGTCTCGGTCCATAGTTTAAGACTTCGCCTAGTCTATATCCACAGTTGACCTTAGTCCGTACTTACGCCTTTCCCTTTGTATTTGTATACGGCTAGGCTAAGTGTTACTTTGTAACCTTAACGTACTTTTTACTGTAGCATAGGCTTTCGTCGGGCTTTCGTCCCTTCGCCTATAGACGGCGGCTTGGCTTCGATATCGCTCATGACTTAGTGTATAGAGCCGTGTAGTCGTTGGTTTTACACCACAATGCCTTATGATTATGATATAGTGGTCGGCCTTTCGAATGCCTCCTTCCTTTTTTTCTGAGGAAGCCCCTTACAACTAGAATATAAAGAACAGGGGGCTGTTCACCTTTGGGAAGTTAGCTACTTAAGTACTACTCATAAAGTAAAGGTCATAAAGTAAAGGCGAACGGCATTCTGTTCTACAGCTACTTTCTGTTCTACAGCTACTTAATATTAGCTACTTAATATTCTACAGCTATTAATAATATATTAAATTAATATTTTTTTTATAATTCTATTTTTTTATTATATTTAATTATATTTATTTTAAATATATACTAAATATAAATAGTAAGTATATAAGTATAATACTAATAATAGTACTAATACTAGTTGTAATAAGTTACTAATAGTTACTAATACTAGTTGTAATAAGTAGTAATATAAGTGGTAATAATAGTAAAAGTAGAACAACTTGTCGTACTACTGAAGTACCTAAGGTGAACAGGGCTCACGGGTCGGGACGTCCGGCAGAATGCTTGGCCTCCTGCGCTGGAAGCGACACCCGAAGGGTGCGCTTCTGGCAGTTAGCTTCTAGCACTATATAATAATAGATAATAATAAGTATTGGGCATTCTGAGCTGGAAGGGGGCAAGCAAATGAAATGAAGGAAGGCATTACGGGTCGACTACAAGAAGCAAAGCTTCGTAGACTCTGCAAGTCACTTATAGAATGCCGACTACTATTTTCCACTTAATATTTATACTTAATAAGGGAAGGGGAGGGAAGCGAAGCTTCGCGAGCTTTAAAGATTAGCTCGGTTCTCGCCTGGATCGATTAAGTAGCTCAGGCCAGCCCCTTGGTATGCTAAGATTATTATTACGTGATTAATCCACTCACTTGACTAGAAAGAGAGCTTCTAGCAAAGAGTTCAATCGATAGCTTGATAAAGAAAAGGGAATTTTTCTTAAAAGTTGGCGAGGCATGGAAGCCCAAGCAGACGATAACTTTTTATTCATTAATAATTAATTAATTAATAGCCGTTACATACATGGGAAGTACGCCCACTTGTGCACGCATAAACAAAGGAGCCAAACAACTAAAGACTACATTAGAAAGTTAACTAAAATAAAAACATATTAAAGACGTAGAACAACATGAAAAATAACAAAGAAAGCCTTGCAAGACTACTTATTTAATTTAAATCTTAGAGATCTTCTAGTTTTGATTTCCCCTACGGTTGTTCTGGGCCCCCTGCACAATGAGCGCGTCCCTTTCTTCAAGCAGCTCCCTCTTCCTTTCATCAAGCTCACGAATGCTATCCCGAATTGCTAGCATCCTTTTCGCAATTTCTTCAGGATCTATGGGAGGCATGTGCTCCCAGAAGAGACCCAGAAGTTGCTCCTGCTGGAGCTTGGCGTTCGCCACGCGTTGGATTGCTTGATCTATTTGATAAAGTCTTGATACGGTAGCTGGATCCATCTCCTTTTGGTTTGCCAAATAGAGAAAGAAGCTTCTATTTATAGGCGTTGGAGGCCCTTATATTATGTATTATGCTTAAGGCCTTTCTTATTATTAGTAATAATTCTTGTCTTGATTCCGTAACATGGTTCAAACCTGGCTTTTCGTGAATATGGAACCCCATCCACTAGATTTTGCTGAATAATTGCCCTTTCCCCGTACGGATTTGAGTACGAAAGGCCCACCCCAAACAGCGAATAGGACTTTCTTTTTCGCGGGTATCGCCACGCGGCTTAATCCCGATCACTCCTTCAAGAATAGGGAGCAATAATAGAGCGAATCCGTCAGAGAGTACTCCCTCCCCTTTCTTAAGAGATAGAGCAATCGTCACTCGACAGCTCAAAACTGACCAGTACAAAACCATGCGATCTGTCCTCGTTTACGTACCCCACTGGCACTAGCCTAACATCCTTTCCTACCCCAAGCCAGTGCACCCACTACTCCCCCTACACTATTCCTCTCTACAGGCCCTTTTCTCTCTCTCTCCTCCTAAAAAGAAATAAACCTCCTCGCACCTCTCCAGGATGACGTCTTACAGATCCGGCCAGCTCGACACTCACCTTCCACACTTAGTATGGACTTAATTAAGTCAAAGCCCTTGCGCTTTCTGGATAAGGAGAGGTTTTTAGTTACATGCTCTTTCCTGAGCTATAATTTTGCAATAACCTTTTCCTTGTTCGTGACATTATGAGAAAAATTTGCATTTTTCTCTCCTTCCTCTGAATAGTGATCATGAGACAGACCAGAAATCGGTCAGCATATCTAGCCCGCATTTAGGATACCTCAGATGTAAGAAACATCGTTTAATTGCCAACAAGTACCACAAATTCAAATCAAGAACATTATTGTCAAGGGAGATTATTATATAAAAATAACCTGCATTTGTGGTTTCCTTTTTCCATAAACCAGTAAAAGAAATGGGGGGAGCGAAGGAAGGGGAAGCTTGGATTCTGAAAATGGAGCTGGTTGTTTTCCATGAGATGGCGCTGTGTTAGGGTTACCAGTGGGAACGACCGAGACCTACTTTAGGGAGGTCTTTCGGCTTGGACATGACGTTTGCTTGATATTGGGCGGAGGGGGCTTGCTTGGAAGCGTGAAGTGAGATATCAGATCGGACGCCCATGGTTATACCGGCTACACACCTTATCTTCTTGCTTTCTCAATCCGACCACATCAAGTAGAGACTAAACATCCATTATTTCATAGTTTTATGTTATTAATCCACCGTAGTTGTCTAGTTCACTTGTAAAACTAGTTAATCTATTAATTGACTCTATAGGGTAATACCTGGCCGATGCTTACACACCTCTAAAACTTTCCACAAAAGCCTCTGCTATGAGGTCAACTTTATGTAGGCAGTAGGTAATCTAGAGTGATTTTGGTTATTGAGATATCCCTCTGTCGAACACATGTAGAATGAACATGTAGAATGAATTAGTGTTTTTCCTTTATAGGAAGCTGGAGATTGTATAAATCATGGTATGGCTGGAGGTGGTGATACTCATATACATGACAAGAGTACCACAAAAATAAAAATATATTAGAATATGTACCCTACCTATTTTCATCCAGAAAGATACGAAAATATGTACCATACAAATGACCGTCAAATTTGTGTAGATACCTATCGTCGTTTTCATATTATGATAGGGTATCTCTAATGAATAGATAATCTAAATGAAAAAAAAATGGAGAAAAAAATGGAGAACAAGGCTTGGTTGAAATATTTATCTGAGATTGAAAAACAACAGATCCTCTCTCTATGTAAAGACTTCGATGATCAAACTTTGCAGGATAAACTGACAGATTCCCAGGATAAACTTACCGTTTCGTCTTCTTCTACTAAAAT